ATAAGGGCCTCAAAAGAACCTCTTTTCGTCCTATGAACTTTAAGGTGTATGAAGTTTCATATTCGACTCTTGTAGCGGATCGATAGAGACTCCATTTAACTTAGGGCCGAAGGCAGACCTAAGTCAAGATAACCCTTCTTTGAAACACTTTGGTATTGCTCCTAGATCAAAATACAAATAATGAATCAGAGCATATGGAGCCATTTTATTATCTTCCTATAAAGAAAAATATGGTGGACTAACTGATCTTTATATCAGTTTATGAAAGAGCCCAATGCAACAAAATGCATGTTGGGTCTTTGAAACAGTTCAAATCATTTCGATAATAATAAGTTTGATCTGTTTTACCGAGAAGGTCTACGGTTCGAGTCCGTATAGCCCTAATACCTAATATCTAATATATATATATATATATATATATATATATATATATATATATTTATATTTAATTTATATATATTTATATTCAATTTTTTCATTTTCGTTTAGTATGTTTTTCTTTTCTTCAATAGAATGGTCGCTTGCTTTTGTGGGTTAGTCTGGTCCATAGAAATGAAAGCATTATCACACCCCCATCTAATCTAAATAAATGCATAGAGACAGAAAAAAAAAAAAAAAAGAATTCCAATAAATAGGTCTAATTCGTATTTGTAAAATCTCGTACAAAATACGCATCTTTTTTCATTAATTATAGAATTCTGTATGACTTTTTTATCTTTTCCTGTGTGTCCATAATCAAAGAGTTTGTGATACACTTTTGCTTTGGTATACCAAATCCCAGTCAATTTATGAGGTGAAAATCATGACATTATTTTGTCTTAAAATTTCAACCTGACCCAATCAAGTCTAATCTTAAGTCACATGAATCCATGACATATTCTTTTTTTCTTGATCTTGTTTTTTATTTATTTGTGGAATACCGACTAATCATTAATCTTTTTTTGCGGAACAACATAAACCCCATTGATTGATTTACAGATAATGCAGAGATAATGAATTGGTCTTAGATGTATCAAGGATCAAGATTTCTTCCTTTATTTTATATTATATGAGTTGAGTAGGTTTGGGCATTTAGTCTATCGAATAATTTGATAGTATGTGATTCTTTCTATCAGAAGAAAGTATGTTATATAGATAATTTATGATTCTCTCAATTCTACCATTCTATTCTTCTTTGCAATCTTTCCGAGTGTGGGTTTGCTCTCAAAACCGTTTCTCGTGTAGGGAAATCTAATTCATTGCTTGGTCTTACCATTTAATTATTAATTGTAATTGCCATAACAAAACAAACAAGTATTTTGCTTCATTCCAAATCACGATCTTTCTTTACTTTAATACTAAATACTAGAGATCCTTAGTAATAGAATAGAAATTGGTCTGGAATGGAATGACTTTTTTTTTTCGCCCTAAATTTAATGAAATAACTCAAATTTTATTATTTATTTCTGAGAGAGAGGATAGTAAGTACCTATTTCAAGTTTCGAATTCCTTTGTATAGAAAGTGTTATATGTGTGACCTCGTAATTCAACAGATTGAATCAAATAAATTAAGAAAAATAGAAAGAAAATATAGGACAGGGGAAGGATAGAAAATAGTTGGATGCATTAGATTTTTTTGTTTCCTTATTCGTATCAAGTCAATTCGTATCAAATCAATAGAAGCAATGATCCTCTATCCGGATTTTTATGAAAAGAATCCTTCCGCTTCCAATAGAATATGCTAGGAATCCCTAGACATTATATTTTATTATCCCATATATATAGATATGACTACTGAAAGCGTTTTAGTTTTGATTGAAAAATGGAAATGAAATTCACATTTGATTCCATAAATTTTTTCATAACAAATTATTTTTTATTTTGATTTAAAATTAGAAAATTTAGAAATTATATTTAATTTATTAAAATTATATTTATTAATTATATTTATTATTAAATTGTATTTATTATTATATTAATATAATATCTAAATTCTATTATAGAATATAGGAGGATATAAGATAGGGTATAGGACATTTTTTAGGTTTTAGGTTAGTATATTTTAGTTTATTTATTTTTTCTTTATTTTTTCAAATTTAAAATAATTTTCTAAATTAAATATTTAAATTGAATTTCTTTTTAATATTTTTTTTTATAGAGGATAGAGAGTCCGAGATAAAGTGAGAGAGTTTTTTGTGTAAGAGCACCCTACGTCTACAGCATATTAAAATAGAATTCTAAATAGAATCAAAATAAAAAATGTAAGTGGGATTCCACTAGATGAATCTTTAAACAAGACATGCTCCACAGCAACCAAATTCTAAACAATTTGGTTTGATCAAAATCAATTCTTGTTTTACCGAAGAAGTTCTAGATGAATTGAAAATTCCAATTCGAATCGAATAATTCATCATATTCCACATTCTTAATAGGAGTACGGTACATTTATGTTTCTGCTTCACGAATATGATATTTTTTGGGCATTTCTAATAATATCAAGTGTTATTCCTATCTTGGCATT